TATGTAGAAAGCCTATTTTCTAGTATTTATTAGCGGATTTGCTCTTTCTTTCCTTTTTTTTTCTTTCTATAGTGGGGATAGTCGCACGTAATGACAGATCACGGCCATATTATTTAAAGCTTGTGGTAAGAACGGGTTTCGTTCTAGTGCCCTAAAATAATATTCCAAAGCTTTCGTATGTTCTCCGTTCCTTGTGTGGATAAGACCTATGTTATAGAGTATATAACTTCTATCATAGGGATCAATTTCTAGTCGCATAGCTTCATAATAATTCTGTAAAGCTTCCGCATAATTTCCTTCGGATTGAGCCGACATCCGTTGCGGTCGTCTTCGATTCAAAGAATCTCCGTTCCAGAACCGTACGTGAGATTTTCATCTCATACGGCTCCTCCTTTTTTATGTGCATAATGAGAATAATACATGGAATCATCAAAAAAGATTGAAATAATTTCATTATGAACCGAACGGGGCTAGTGTTTTTACAAGAAATCTCTAACCAACCTTCCTGTAAAAGATCTTTTCTTAACATCAAGTATCTTGGTACTAGATAAAAATGATAACTCTAACAATTTCTTTGTTCTTAACACCCCTTAATTTCCGGGAATTAGTCACTTCAACAGTCTTCGATGGTTATACGGGTATCCAAAATACGAACGAGATGGATATTTGTTGGACCAACCATTCTTGTTAATCCCGATTCCGATAAAGAAAAGGTATAATTTATAACAAAGTTTTCGTATTGTTGATTCCTAAGCGTAGTGCTTCTTCCCCTATGCTGCCTATTGGTACTAGTGAAGTAGGGTTGACCTAACCCATAGGTGTAACCTTTCGCTCAATACTAGAATCTAAAATTGAAGCATCTGAGGCTGCATTAATCGGGGATACACGACAGAAGGAATTGTTTTATTTACAAACTTCACCTTCACAATAAGCGTAGATTTATTTCAATAATCTTTTTATTTCTCTCCCAAATAATGTATCTTTCTCCGAAGACTGAAATCGGTAAAGAAAAAAAACATCAAATCGCACCATCTCTGTAATAGGTGAATGCCTCTTTTTCTCCTGAAGTTGTCGGAATTATTCGTAATAAAATATTGGCTACAATTGAAAAGGTCTTATCAATAAAATTTCCATTTATCCGAGATCTGGGCATAGGTAGCAGTCCATTCTATAATTTCTTTTACTTACCTCTTGTGGGAAAATGATCCCACAAACAAAGAAATTGTACAGTACGAAATAACATAAAAATAAAAAAAAAAATAGATCAATTGATTCGTTGTAATTCATTGTAAGTAAAAAGAATAACTATTGGAAAAAGATGGGAGCGCCATCTTCGCAAGAATGAAATGAATAGATATATATCTTTTTTTAACAGTTTTTCACAAAAAAAAATGATTTTTATCCCCCCCCTTGAAGGAAGGGTTTTTCTTTGATGAAAAGTTTTCTATATTTTTTTATAGTTAGAATTGACTGTACGTACCTATCAAAAAATCTAATATGAATGACTCACTATTCACTCGGTTTCTGGGCCATAATCATTATGTAGGAGAGATGGCCGAGTGGTTCAAGGCGTAGCATTGGAACTGCTATGTAGGCTTTTGTTTACCGAGGGTTCGAATCCCTCTCTTTCCGTACCTTTCACCTAATTCACCAATCTTATTAACAGCAATGTATCAAAGCAAATAACAATGGATACCATTATTCCAACGGTTAAGTTAGACCTTTCTTTTATTTTGATATAGATTCTTTATTCCTATGTTCCGCAGTACAGAAAATAAAATACTGGAAAGAGTAGACAACAGGGAATGAGAATCTCCCTAACCGATCCGTGATCCATGAATGGGAGAAAAATCCCCGTATCAAACTCCTTACTTTGGTGGGTCTTTTTGCTTAGGCGAAAAGGGAAAAATTGTCCGAACCCTTGTTTTATTGTTTTATTTTAATTAGGTTTAAGTCTGACGAGAATAATATTCTACAACCAGCAATTCATTTATTTTCAAACCGACCCATTGACTATCTATTATTTGATTGACTAATCCTTTATATTGGAATGGTTGAAGGGTCAAATGTTTTGGCAATTCCTCGGGGGGGGATGAATCAAGATAATTTTGAATCAGAGCTCTAGATTTTTGTTCATCCCTCGCTGTAATAATATCGTGGGGTTTGCAGCGATAACTTGGTATATCTACTATACGACCATTAACTAAAATATGTCTATGGTTAACTAATTGGCGGGCTTGGGGAATAGTTGAAGCCATACCCAATCGAAAAAGGATGTTATCCAAACGCATTTCAAGTAATTGTAGTAAAACCTGACCTGTTGACCCTTTGGCTTTTCCGGCAATACGAACGTATTTAAGTAATTGTCGTTCTGTAAGACCATAATGAAAACGCAATTTTTGTTTTTCTTCTAAACGAATACGATATTGAGATTTTTTACTGGAACGTGATTGGTTTCTAAGATCGCTTCCGGCTTTAGGCCTTTTACTAGTTAGTCCCG